GAAAACCCCCAATTTTTGGGGGTCCTGCTTATTTTCATTGGCTTCGGATTAGTAGAATAATTCGGAATAGCGGCCAAGATCTTGGGAAAATCCAAGTTAATGATCAATAGGTTTGGATAAATAATTTAGGAAAGATATTCTCATACTGACACAATATAAGGACAAGTATATGCGAAATCTATCCCTTTTTAGTTAAAAGTTTTCTTCGAATCCAACCTTTCCCTTTAAGGAATTTAATTGGTTAGCATAATATAATATCTAATAAATAGAAAATCGAATAGTGGATAATCTGTTATGAGAGAAAGAAAACATTCTTTGAAGAATCAAGATTCGTAATCAATCCTTGCCTTGTTTGTTGGATTAGGTCTAACTTTCTTGACTAAACTGCAAGCGTGGAACTTTACGAGATGAAATAGGGAAAGACAGAAGATAGAACTTAAAAGGATAATTGAAGTGACTCGTCTTCGAATCAACTTTGGTTGGGGTTCGAAAAAGGAATAAAAATAAAGTAAATTCAAGGAAGAGCTTTCCTTTTTTTAAGGGGCCCCTTGCTCGGGGGGTCGTGGAATGCTTTTCTTCTCCTCTTATTCCATATGGAATACAATCAGTTAAAATAAGAAGGAATAGGGGAATATTCGACTGTTTCAATTCTTTATTTATCTTATATTCCAAAATTCTCCCGAAAATCCAATTTAATTTTTCAATGGGGTTAGATGATCTAGTTCTTAATATTATTACTTTAAAGAACTGACAGATTCCACAACAAATCTCTTGATTCGGAATTAGAGACTCATGTCCCATCTGATGAATCGATTTTCTTTTACACTTCTGTATCTCACTCTATCTTGTTTTTTAGTATTATCTAAAATAACCGATGAATTATGAATTTTCCATAACTTAGGTAAGTGCTTTACCAACATATGTAGTGTAGTAAAAAAATAAATGGAATTTAACCCTTTCATGCTTACTATAACTAGTTATTTCGGTTTTCTACTGGCTGCTTTAACTATAACCCCAGCTCTATTTATTGGCTTGAACAAGATACGTCTTATTTGAAATGAATTGAATGAATAAGTCAGAAAATAAAAATCTTTCTTTTGGATTCCTGGTATTCTACGACTCTTTTCCACACTAATTATCAATTCTTTTCTTGGTCATTGAGATTCGTGGATAATTTAGACTACTATTTAGGGATAGATCGTACCTCTTTTTTTTTATCCCCTCGAACAAATCGAAATGATTGAAGTTTTTCTATTTGGAATCGTCTTAGGCCTAATTCCTATTACTTTAGCGGGATTATTCGTGACTGCGTATTTGCAATACAGACGTGGGGATCAGTTGGATCTTTGATTGAGTAATATTTCTTTTTTGATTGACCTCCTCCAGACCAGAGAGGAGGTCAAATTGGAGTTGCAATTCAACTTTGTTTTGTTAAGTTATTTTACTCTGCTTCGACATAAGATAGATGGAATCACGCTCTGTAGGATTTGAACCTACGACATCGGGTTTTGGAGACCCGCGTTCTACCGAACTGAACTAAGAGCGCTTTCATTCAAAAAGAAAACCCTTTTCTACTCCTAACGTGTCTCACGTACGTATAGTATCCACAAATTCAAGTTATACCCACTTTAATTGATCTCCTCGCTACTGCCCATAAAGAAGAAAGAAGTAATAGGTAGGGATGACAGGATTTGAACCTGTGACATTTTGTACCCAAAACAAACGCGCTACCAAGCTGCGCTACATCCCTTTTCCAAATTGTTGTATAATGGCATTGTACACAATTCCTGTCTTGTTTTCCACATCGTAATTTTCTTCTCTTTCTCTATCTATATAGAACCTTCTTGTCATTTCTTCTTTTTGGTCTCATATAATCAAGGAATGGTATACATCTAAAATCCTATCTAATTTCACCTATAAAAGAAAGATTACTATTCCTTGGTAATGTATAGGAAGAAGGGGTCATCTTTTTCTTTTTTAGGGGTAGGAAAATCTCGTCTATACCGTTCATTCGTTCATTCTATATATAGAATATTGATTTTGTTTTTTTAGTTAGGAATTTCGCCTAAACAAAAGAAATACAAATGATCTTGGGCAAGAGTATCTGATCATATATGTATTCCAATAAGGAAGGAGGATTTTCAATGCGGGATATAAAAACATATCTCTCTGTAGCGCCCGTGCTAAGTACTCTATGGTTTGGGGCTTTAGCAGGTTTATTGATAGAAATTAATCGTTTATTCCCAGATGCTTTGTCATTCCCTTTTTTTTAATTCTAGTTATTGCTATGCGAGGAATTCTTCGTGACATGACGCAAATTTTCCCTTTTTCAATCCTTTTTTTTTTAGTATAGGAAGGAAAAAGAAAGAAAAGATGGATTGGGTTGAACCTCAGAGTCATGAAAAATTCGGCAAATCCCATTTTGGAAAACAGAAATTCAATCAAAAGCGGTATCCAAGCTAAGTCAGGCCTCAGAAATCAGAGCATAGAAAGAGGCTGGGCTGGCTACTTAAATGAAAGGATTTCGAAGCAAAATCCTTGCTAATTCGACAAGGATTGTATTCTTTAATTATTTCTCTATTTTTTATTACTTAATTTAAGAATTTTAAAAATTTTTTATTCGAATGGATTTTATTCTTCTTCTTGGGATTCAAAATAGAAGAATAACAGAATAAGTAGAAGAATTAAGTTAAGTCAATCCAAAAAAGAAAGGAGGTTCATGGCCAAGGGGAAAGGTGTTAGAATCAGAGTTATTTTGGAATGTATCAGTTGTGTTCGAAAAGGTGCCAATGAGGAATCGACGGGGATTTCTAGATATAGTACTCAAAAGAATCGCCACAATACACCCGGACAATTAGAATTAAACAAATTTTGTCGTTATTGTCGCAAGCATACGACTCATGACGAAATAAAAAAATAGGAGCATCGTGTGTTCGATCTTTCCAAAGAACAGATTTAATATATAGAACATAGATAGAATACAAAATACAAATCAATTCATTTGATTTCAGGTAGATATTATTTCATATGTATAGAGGGTATTCATATACTATATATGAATCAAATAATAATATGAATCAAATAATATATGGACCAAAGAAAGACTACTTCTTCTGGATCCAAAATTAATAAAATAAAGAAATCCATTTTTTTTTCAAATTTTAAAATAAAGAATAAATCATGTATACATCTAAACAACCTTTTCATAAATCTAAGCAAACTTTTCATAAATCCAAGCAAACTTTTCATAAATCCAAGCAAACTTTTCGTAAATCCAAGCAAACTTTTCGTAAATCCAAACAACCTTTTCGTAGGCGTCCTCGGATTGGCCCGGGGGATCGAATTGATTATAGAAACATGAGTTTAATTAATCGATTTATTAGTGAACAAGGAAAAATATTATCGAGACGAATAAATAGATTAACCTTGAAACAACAACGATTAATTACTCTTGCTATAAAACAGGCTCGTATTTTATCTTTCTTACCATTTCGTAACTATGAGAATGAGAAGCAATTTCAAGCCCAGTCAATTTCAATAATTACTGGTCCTAGACCCAGAAAGAATAGACATATTCCTCAATTAACGCAAAAGTTCAATTCCAATCGAAACTTAAGAAACTCCAACCAGAATTTAAGAAACAACAATCGGAACTTAAGTTCCGATTGTTGATGTTTTATTCGAAAGGGCCAGACCTATATAAAGAAAGTAATCCAGTTTTGATTCTTGTGTTTGTTATAAGAAAGAAAAATGGGGAAGAATAAATAGTTTTTTTATTTATTGCAACATGCTCGTTGATTCCTACCACTTAATCTTAATTTATTGTATCTTCCCGGAGTTCCCTCTCCGGGAATTCGGTTTTAATTATTCCTGTATATTACTTTTTTATCCATTTAATTGAGGATCTTTATTTTATTGGAAATCGTGTAAAGATTATTTGGATTTGATACAGCTACTTGTGCAAGCATTTTACGATTAAGAATCAATTCTTTCTTGTACAGATTGTGTATTAATTTACTATAACTATCGAATACTTTATATATCCGCGTTGCTGCGTTTATCCGAGTGATCCACAAACGACGAAAATCCCTCTTTTGCCTGCCTCTATCTCGATGAGAGGAAACAAAAGCTCTTCTTACTTGTTGAGTAATCATTCGATTAAGTCTTAAATGAGCCCCTCTAAAGTTTGAGGCAAATGAACGCATTTTTGTTCGTCGTCTCCGAGCTATATATCCTCGCGGAACTCTGGTCATTGAATCAAATTAACCTTAATGAATAACTAATGATTTCTCTTCTTTTAGCCATCCTTTTTCCCATTAATAACAAAACGAATTATTCCGATATATAAAATATTAATTCCAATGGCTTTTGCTACTGTAACCTTCCCAACCACGATTTTTTATTCTATTCTCTTCAGTTATTTCGCATAGAAATAACAAATTCTAACGATACTCAAAAAAATAGTGGGTTCCATCGTTTCTATGGTTCCCTTTTAAACGGTGAGGCCCTCTCTATACACCGGAGCCCTTTCTTTCATTTCATCAAAAGGTATTGTGAACTTGTATAGTTCACATTCTTTGGCTCTACCTATCCATTATAGAGTAAATAGCTCTTTTCACAATAAGAGTTATCCATACAGTGACGGCATTTAATTATGAAAGTTGGCTAAGTAGCTGACCCTGTTAGTCCGTTCTTTTAAGATAAAGGAGCATAAGCCTTTTTCTTTTTATTACTATTTCCTCCGCTTAATGGATAACCATTTTCTACCAATGGGGGAATTGCTTCTTAATTTCCAATTTAGATGATTGGATTTGCACCAAAGGAAACCAGAAATTCCATATACCATAGAAATCTAGGATAGAGAAGCTCTATCCTATTCATTGGTACCGATCATGGATACTTCAAAAATTGTCTTATTTGTTTGAACTCATGATCTGAACGAGTCGCACATACACCCTAGCACATGTTCCTCGACGCTGAGGACATCCCTTAAGCGCGGGCGATTTTCTAGCATTTCGTATTGGCTGTCTTGCGTTTCTAATAAGTTGTTTAACCGTTGGCATGTCGTATGTATATAGAAAAAAAAAAGGATTGGTTTAGATCGATCTTAACCTGATGATTGATCATCATGAAGTATTTCTATTTTCTATTAAATCGCAGAAAACCTGAATTTAGGTTTGAAATAAATTTACAAGAAATCCGGCCACTACCAATCCTTAAACATTTCTGGAAACCACACTGGATCAGTATCGCAGTGCTCGTCAATCATTTCATCCCCTACAATATCGACAAGTCCATAAGCTTTGGCTTCGTCTGCTGACATAAAAACATCCCTTTCCATGTCTTCGGATACAACCCAAAAAGGCTTGCCTGTTCTTAGGGCATAAACCCTTGTGATCATTTCGCGAACTTTGTGTAACTCTTCCACTTCTAGTAAAAATTCTGGTGTCCTTGCCCGATAATAAGCACTAGCAGGTTGGTGAAGCATAATCCTCGCGTGAGGGAATGCTATACGCTTGGTGGGTTCGCCTCCAAGCAGAATGAAGGATGCCATGGACGCAGCCATTCCGAGGCATATTGTATATATATCTGGTGTCACCGTTTGCATCGTATCAAAAATCGCCATTCCTGAGATTAGCCACCCGCCTGGGGAGTTTATAAACAAAAAAATATCGCTAATTCCATCTTCTATACTGAGATATACCATGAGACCTGTAATATGATTCGTGACCTCGCAACGAATCTCTTGACCTAAAAAAAGTGTCCTTTCTCGATACATAACATTGTATAAGTCAACCCAAGTCGCTTCTTCATCTCCGGGAATCCGGTAAGGTACTTTTGGAACACCAATGGGCATATTAGATTAATATTATTAAATTTAAGTAAGAAAACTACACTTTAATATGGAAACGTAAGAATGGAAGAGAAAGAAAGAATCCGCAGTTTATTGTCTTCATTTTTTTTTTCTTATTCTATATGAATACTATAGATTCTATTAATACGTAGATTGAAATAATACATATAAGGAAGGTAAGACAGATTGAATAAAGAAAAAGGAATCGGTGATTGGAATGATAAACAAAGAGGGATAGGGATCTATTCTTCGTTTTTTCCAAATAGGCCAAGCTACCCATTGCATATTGGCACTTATCGAGTATAGAATAGATCTGCTTCTCTTTCTTCTTACGAACAGAATTGGCTTCTTATTTTTAATGGAATGAAATAAATATTCACGCTTTCTGACACAGAATCCCCTAGAGGGGTTAGGTACATAGGATATAGATAGTCTTTTCCAATGCGATAAAATAAAGCGACATCGTGTCTATTTTTCTTTGCTAAAGGGGTATTTCCATGGGTTTGCCTTGGTATCGTGTTCATACTGTTGTATTGAATGATCCGGGTCGATTGCTTTCGGTGCATATAATGCACACAGCTTTAGTTTCTGGTTGGGCCGGCTCGATGGCTTTATATGAATTAGCGGTTTTTGATCCCTCTGATCCTGTTCTGGATCCAATGTGGAGACAAGGTATGTTCGTAATTCCCTTCATGACTCGTTTAGGAATAACCAATTCGTGGGGTGGTTGGAGTATTTCAGGAGGAACTGTAACGAATCCGGGTATTTGGAGTTATGAAGGTGTGGCAGGTGCGCATATTGTGTTTTCTGGCTTGTGTTTCTTGGCAGCTATCTGGCATTGGGTATATTGGGACCTAGAAATATTCTGTGATGAGCGGACAGGAAAACCCTCTTTGGATTTGCCCAAGATCTTTGGAATTCATTTATTTCTTGCAGGGGTGGCTTGCTTTGGCTTTGGCGCATTTCATGTAACGGGTTTGTATGGTCCTGGGATATGGGTGTCCGATCCTTATGGACTAACTGGAAAAGTACAAGCTGTAAATCCAGCGTGGGGTGTAGAAGGTTTTGATCCTTTTGTTCCGGGGGGAATAGCTTCTCATCATATTGCTGCGGGTACATTGGGCATATTAGCGGGCCTATTCCATCTTAGTGTCCGTCCGCCTCAACGTCTATACAAAGGATTACGTATGGGCAATATTGAAACTGTACTTTCCAGTAGTATCGCTGCTGTTTTTTTTGCAGCTTTCGTAGTTGCCGGAACTATGTGGTATGGGTCAGCAACTACCCCAATCGAATTATTTGGGCCTACTCGTTATCAGTGGGATCAGGGATACTTTCAGCAAGAAATATATCGAAGAGTTAGCGATGGGTTAGCCGAAAATCTTAGTTTATCAGAAGCTTGGTCTAAAATTCCCGAAAAATTAGCCTTTTATGATTATATTGGTAATAATCCGGCAAAGGGGGGATTATTCAGAGCAGGCTCAATGGACAACGGGGATGGAATAGCTGTTGGATGGTTAGGACATCCCGTCTTTAGAGATAAAGAAGGACGCGAGCTTTTTGTACGCCGTATGCCTACTTTTTTTGAAACATTTCCGGTTGTTTTGGTAGATGAAGAGGGAATTGTGAGAGCGGACGTTCCTTTTAGAAGAGCAGAATCCAAATATAGTGTTGAACAAGTAGGTGTAACGGTGGAGTTCTATGGTGGCGAACTTAATGGAGTAAGTTATTCTGATCCTGCTACTGTAAAAAAATATGCGAGGCGTTCCCAATTAGGGGAAATTTTTGAATTAGATCGGGCTACTTTGAAATCGGATGGTGTTTTTCGCAGCAGTCCAAGGGGTTGGTTCACTTTTGGTCATGCTACCTTTGCTTTGCTCTTCTTTTTCGGACACATTTGGCATGGCGCTAGAACCTTGTTCCGAGATGTTTTTGCTGGTATTGATCCAGACTTGGATGCTCAAGTGGAATTTGGAACATTCCAAAAAGTTGGAGATCCAACTACAAGGAGACAAGCAGTCTGATACCACATTGCTATGGTATCTTTCATCTCTCTTTTTTGATTTGACATGGGAAACATCTCCCATCCTTTCTTTGACTCTTTTTCTTTCTTTATCTTTATATGGGAAAAGATCCCAAATGACAAATGAATAGGTGTGGAAGTTATAATTGTAAATAAACCACGATCGAATCTATGGAAGCATTGGTTTATACGTTCCTTTTAGTTTCGACTTTAGGGATAATTTTTTTCGCTATCTTCTTCCGAGAACCACCTAAGGTTCCGACTAAAAAAATGAAATAATTTCATTGAAGTAAGAAGTCTCCCAGATGGGGAGACTTCTTACTTCAATTAGTCCCCGTGTTCTTCGAATGGATCTCTTAATTGTTGAGAGGGTTGCCCAAACGCGGTATATAAGGCATACCCAGTAAAGCTTACAAGTAAACCAGATATGGAGATGGCGACTAAAGTTGCTGTTTCCATTTTTATAGAATTTCAAGATTACAATGGATCTACGAAAAGATCTTGTATTTACAACTACAACGGAATAGTATACAAAGTCAACACCAATGATTAAATAGAATTTATGGCTACACAAACCGTTGAAGATAGTTCTAGACCTGGGCCAAGACGAACTCGCGTAGGTAGTTTATTGAAACCCTTGAATTCGGAATATGGGAAAGTAGCTCCGGGTTGGGGGACTACTCCTTTTATGGGGGTCGCAATGGCTTTATTCGCGATATTCCTATCTATCATTTTAGAAATTTATAATTCTTCTGTTTTACTGGACGGAATTTTAATGAATTAGGTTTCTACTAACTAAAACTACGAAGTCATTGTTTTTCCATCCAAAAAAGCCTTTCTACTTTAAGCTATACATTTCTAGACATTCTGGTAGTTCGACCGTGGAATTTTTTTGTTTTGGTATCTCTGGAATATGAGTGTGTGACTTGTTAGAATGGATCCTATTGATAATACATAGAAAGGGCCTGTTATCTCTATCAAGATGATTCTAATTCGTCGGATATTTTTTATTCTAGTATCTGGAACACGAAATAGATAGAGTGGATCAAGAAAAAAAATGGAACTATGATTCATACTCACTATTCAGACCTCGCAACCAGACTGAAAAAAATTCAAGTAGTTTTTAATAAAAAAAGAAATTTTCTTCCTTCCAATTTTGTTTGCCCAAAAGACAACTTTTTTTTCTCTCGATTTTGTCGAGTTATTACACGGATTCAATAAATGATCATCAAGCGGTTCTTATTCGAAGAACCCTTGCCTTTTGGTTAGCTTGAGACTCAATCATCGTGGCTCTAGTATGAATCTAAGGTTTTAATTGAACTGATTCATAGGATCGCAACAAGATAATTTCTATCAGAAAACTACTAGAATTTTTGCTTTATTTATTTACTAGTAAAACAAGAGTAAATCTGCATTACGCAAAAAAAAAAAAAAAGAAATCCAAAATAGGGAAGAGAAAAGTCAAGAAGCCTCTAATGACCAACATAAGGGAAAGAAAGAAAGACAGATGAGCCAACTTGAGATTTTTTGGCATTATCATCACAAAGAATAAGTTCTGGATTTTTCTTATTTCATATCTTCAAGGCAAATCGACCCAATCCAGTGGCTGATGAAGTTTTGAACCTTTTTTTTTTTCTAATATCCGTTGAAAATTTGTGTGTTTCTGCTTGAGCCGTACGAGATGAAATTTTCATATACGGTTCTCGGAGGGGGACTCGGGTTAGTTACCTATCTCAATAAAGTATATGATTGGTTTGAGGAACGTCTTGAGATTCAGGCAATTGCGGATGATATAACTAGTAAATATGTTCCTCCTCATGTCAACATATTTTATTGTTTAGGGGGAATTACACTTACTTGTTTTCTAGTACAAGTCGCTACCGGTTTTGCTATGACTTTTTACTACCGCCCAACCGTTACAGAGGCTTTTTCCTCGGTTCAATACATAATGACCGAGGCCAACTTTGGTTGGTTAATCCGATCAGTTCATCGATGGTCAGCAAGTATGATGGTTCTAATGATGATCCTGCACGTATTTCGTGTGTATCTCACAGGTGGATTTAAAAAACCCCGCGAATTAACTTGGGTGACAGGTGTGGTTTTGGGTGTATTGACTGCATCGTTTGGTGTAACTGGTTATTCTTTGCCTTGGGATCAAATTGGTTATTGGGCAGTCAAAATTGTGACAGGTGTACCTGAAGCGATTCCGGTAATAGGATCGCCTTTAGTGGAGTTATTACGTGGAAGTGCTAGTGTGGGCCAATCCACTTTGACTCGTTTTTATAGTTTACATACCTTTGTACTGCCTCTGCTTACTGCCGTATTTATGTTAATGCACTTTCCAATGATACGTAAGCAAGGTATTTCGGGTCCTTTATAGGGAAGCCATATCATAGAGAAAGATAATTCTAATTTTCATATATCATATCGGGTAGGTTGTGGTATTTCATTGCTACAAACATGGGTTATTGTAAAATAAGACATGTCATTTGGATACTTTTCTTCAACTCCGAAGTATTTTGATACAAATAGTTGAAGTTCATTTTATGAAAGAAAATAAGGCGGATTATGGGAGTGTGTGACTTGAATTATTGATTTGGCCATGCAGATAAAGAATTGGATCTGCCACATTAGAATTCACAACCAAAGGTGTCTCCGCATCCAATCAACACGTAAGTCCCCTATCTAGGAAGGATAGGCTGGTTCACTTGAGGAGAATATTTTCTATGATCATACCCCAACCATGTCATCCATGAACAGGCTCCGTAAGATCCCATAGAGTAGAAATAGAATAAGTCATGTGACATGATCCAATTCTCTATTTATTACACTTACTTTTTTTATTATAGTATGGAAATGCATTCATTTTCTTTGCATCGATTGCGATCCGCAATACTATCGGAGTAAAAGAAGGTATCTAAAGAAGAACGTAGGCTAGACTTTTTGATTTTTTATTAGTAACAAGTAAATACTTTGTTTGGACGTAAGAAACTTGCGATATTGAGGGGATAAACACCAACTAATCAAGAGACATGAGACAATCCACAAAGCAATTGATCATGATCAAATTTGCAAGCCAACTTGGATATTGAGCATTTACCCATAAGAATAAGATTCTTTTCAATAAAATAAGTAGTTGTAGGTGCAACTTCGGAAAAGAGAATCTGATAAAGCTTTTCTTACCTAGAGTCATTGAGTCATTATATACCTTATTCTATTATGGATCTTCCACGGTCTTTTTTCTTTCATTCTTGCTCGAGCCGGATGATGAAAAATTCTCATGTCCGGTTCCTTTGGGGGATGGATCCTAAAGAATTCACCTATCCCAATAACAAAGAAACCTGACTTAAATGATCCTGTATTAAGAGCAAAATTAGCTAAAGGGATGGGACATAATTATTACGGGGAACCCGCCTGGCCCAACGATCTTTTATATATTTTTCCAGTAGTAATTCTAGGTACTATTGCATGTAATGTAGGTTTAGCGGTTCTCGAGCCGTCAATGATTGGTGAACCGGCGGATCCGTTTGCAACTCCTCTGGAAATATTACCCGAGTGGTACTTCTTTCCCGTCTTTCAAATACTCCGTACAGTACCCAATAAGTTATTGGGCGTTCTCTTAATGGTTTCTGTGCCAACGGGCTTATTGACAGTACCCTTTCTAGAGAATGTCAATAAATTCCAAAATCCATTTCGTCGCCCAGTAGCTACGACCGTTTTTTTAATCGGTACTGCAGTAGCTCTTTGGTTAGGTATTGGAGCAACATTACCCATTGAAAAATCCTTAACTTTAGGTCTTTTTTAGGGATTTTTCAGGTTGATTCATTCAACCGTGAAGTACCGTGCATAGGTATCTAGGAAATAGTTACTTCCAAGTGAATCTTCCCTAGATACCTAAAATCCATTTTATTATGATCCATTTCGCGAAAATATAGATTGTGCCAAAGATGCAAAATTGTTTTCTTTTTTCTTTTTATTCTAACTCGAAAAAGAAGAAGAGGAAAAAATTGCAATGGATTTAAAACGAGAACTTATTCTTAGGTAAATCGATTGGGAGATGCTTCTCTAGAGTGTCCCATATCTGTTTTCCATCTTCCATACGAAAACTGTCAATTCTCATAAGATCTTCTTCAGTCTTACTCAAAAGGTCCAATAGTGTATGTATATTGGCCCTTTTGAGACAATTATACGTTCTAGAAGGCAATTCTAATTGATCAATAAAAATACAATTCAATGGAATTCCTTTTTTGTTTTTCTTTAGATTAGTTAATCTTTTTTGAAAGGTTAAAAGGGGTGGAGTAAACCTGTTTTTATTTTCTTCGAAACTAGTGCCCTCTTCCTCCGCGTGTAGAAAAGGAAGAAATAAATCAATCAAATTACGAGAAGCCTCATAAAGCGCTTCCTTAGGGGTTAAACTTCCATTCGTCCATATTTCTAGAAAAAGTATCTCGTGTTTTTCATTTCCATTCCCACAAGAAAAAATACTATAATTCACATTTCGAACAGGCATGGATACAGCATCTATGGGATAACTTCCATCTTGAGAGTTCTTTCTGAGTTCCGTGTGATATCCGCGATCTCTCTTGATCTGTAACTCAATACAGAAATCAATGGGCTCTGTCAAGTTAGCTATAGGTTGTGCCGTATCAACGATCTCTACGGAAGGTGGTAAGATGATATCTTGAGCAGTTATGTATCTAGGACCTTTGACGCAAATTGATGCGTCTCTAACTCCATAGAGATTACTTCTCAATACAATTTCTTTCAAATTTAGTAAAATTTCTTGTACGGATTCTTCAATACCAGCTATTGTAGAATATTCGTGTGGCACGCTCCCAAATTTTGCACGTGTGATACATGTTCCTTCTATTTCTCCAAGTAAAGCTCTTCGCAAGGCAATACCGACGGTATCCGCTTGACCTTTTCTAAGCGGGGACAAAATGAAACGACCATAATAAAGACGCTTACTATCTACTCTTGATTCAACACACTTCCACTGTAGTGTTTGAGTGGATCCTGCTACCTCCTCTCGAACCATAATAGACTAGTATTATTATTTGATCATTGAATCGTTTATTTCTCTTGAAAGCGTTTTAATTCTTTTACAGACGTCTTTTTTTAGGAGGTCGACATCCATTATGCGGCATAGGTGTTACATCGCGTATACAACTTAATCGTACACCACTTTTAGCAATGGCTCGTAATGCGGCATCTCTTCCACTACCAGCACCCTTTACCATAACTTCTGCTCGTTGCAAACCCACTGTACGAATAGCATCTACTGCTGTTCTTTGACCAGCATAGGGTGATGCTTTTCTTGAGCTTTTGAATCCACAAGTACCCGCGGAGGACCAGAAAACCACCCGACCTTGCGGGTCTGTAACAGTTATAATGGTATTGTTGAAACTAGCTTGAACATGAATAACTCCTTTTGTTATTCTACGTGCACTTTTCCGTAAACTAAAACGCGCATTCCTACGCAAACCAATACGCACTCTCCTACGTGAACCAATTTTTGGTATAGCTTTTGTCATATTTTATTATCTCATAAATATGAGTTAGAAATAACAAAAAGAAAAAAAGATACAAAGATATCCGTTTCAGGGTAAAATATATCCTTTACTTTAATTATTAATTATTTTATTTGGAATTTGGACGTTTCCGCGGGTACTTTTTTTACTTTTTAGAAAGTAAAGTTCTTTTTCGAAAGATTACCCCTGCCTTTGTTTATGCTTCGGATTGGAACAAATGACTCTAATTCGTCCACGCCTACGAATCAGTCGACATTTTGTACAAATTTTACGAACGGAAGCTCTTATTTTCATATTTCCTTATTCCTTTCTTAAACTATGAATCTAATCTTTGGGAAAAAATAAGTCTCTTCGCTTGAATTTTGGAACTTTGAATTTATTACCCTAGAAAAAAGAAAAACCTAATCCTTTGAATCTTTGGTATCCTTCAAATCTTCGGTATCCTTCGAGTCTTCGGTACGCTTCGAATCCTTATGGGGAAGTCTATAAATTATACGTCCTTTGCTTGAATCATAACGACTTACTTCAATTTTGACCCTATCCCCCATCAGTATTCGTATAGAACTAGACCGGATCTTTCCTGAAATATAGCCCAGGATGATGGTGTCATTCTCTAGGCGAACGCGGAACATTCCGTTGGGTAGGGCTTCCGTAACTAAACCTTCGAAAGTGACTTTTGCTTCTCTCGGGTTTTTTTTTTCTCTGCTATTTTTTTTTTCTGTCATATTTTTTTTCTCCTATTTTTCTATTTTGATTTTCAAATAAAAAAAAACGTTGTATTTTTATTTGAAAAATAGGAAGTTCGAGATAGAATTCGAGTACTATAGGAGGGGCGATTACCATATATAACATAAGACTTCTCCCCCAATTCTGTTTAGTCGAGCTTCTCGATCTGTCATTATACCTCGAGAAGTAGAAAGAATAGCAATTCCCATTCCGCCCAAAACTTTAGGAATTCCTTGATAGTTGGCATAAATTCGTAAGCCGGGTCGGCTGATACGCTTTAAAAAGGTTCTAGTTCTATATATTCCTTTTCTAGTCTTTCTCTTTTGATGTCGCAAAGTTGAAACCAAGAAATATCTGTTACTTTCCTGATGTTTCCGAACACTTTCAATAAAACCCTCTCGTAGAAGTATTTTAACAATGTTTTCGGTAATATTTGTAGATACTACTCGAACTGTTCCTTTTTTATTCATGTCCGCGTTTCTTATAGAGGTTAGTAAATCAGCAATAGTGTCCTTGCCCATAAGACTCTAATTCTAGGTTCCTCCTAATTTTTCTATAATCAACATGTTTTCTTTTTTTTTTCTTTTACTTTTGGATTTTAAAGCATATACGTGAGACATAATCTACTAATTTTTTCTTTGATCTATATCTCGCCTACTAGTATTTATAATACTTCAGGAGCTAATGAAACTATTTTAGTAAAATTCAATTCTCTCAATTCCTCGGCGATCGCGCCAAAAACTCGAGTTCCTTTTGGATTTCCTTTTTGATCAATGATAACCGCTGCATTGTCATCATAGCGTATTATTATACCGTCTTCGCATTTGAACTCTTTACATGTACGTACAATTACAGCTCGAATTACTTCGGATCTTTCTAGAGGCATTTGGGGCACTGCGTCTTTGATTACAGCAACAATAACATCACCAATACGAGCATATCGCTGATTACTAGCAGCTCCTATGACTCGAATACACATCAATTTTCGAGCTCCACTGTTATCTGCTACATTTAAAAGGGTCTGAGGTTGAATCATATTATTTTGATTTCAATTTGTTATTTCTATGCAAAAGGATGAAAGAAATATTGTCTTTCCAGAAAAAAAACCAGGTTTTTTTTATCTTCAATACTCCTTTTTTGGGATGCTATATCTCTAATCGAAGAAATTGACTTCGTATGGGCATTTTACTGGCAGCTATGGAGATAGCTGCTCTAGCTACAGTTTCAGATACTCCGCCCATTTCATAAAGTATTCGACCTGGTTTAACAACGGCTACCCAATATTCGGGGGATCCCTTTCCTGAGCCCATACGTGTTTCCGTGGGTCTTAGTGTAACCGGTTTGTCGGGAAATATACGTACCCATATTTTTCCACCACGACGTGCATATCGTGTCATTGCTCTTCGTCCTGCTTCTATCTGTCTCGACGTGATCCAAGCGGGTTCAAGTGCTTGCAGAGCATATCTACCAAAACAAATACGATTGCCTCGGCAGGATTTTCCCTTCATTCTTCCTCTATGTTGTTTACGAAATCTGGTTCTTTTGGGGTTATAGTCGATGGTTCTTTCTTAGTTCCATCTCTACTGCAAAACTGGACATGAGAGTTTCTTCTCATCCAGCTCCTCGCGAATGAAATGAGAAAGCGTGCAAATTTCTCTAATTCCATAATATTTTGGAATATTATGGATAGATGCACATTAATAGATAATAGAAAAAGTTAGGGTTTTTTTAATATTGAATATTGAATTTGTTAAAATAGAAAAATATATAGTCAAGAAAGAAGATCTAGAATATATCTAGATGTGTGTGTCTATTTATCTATATTCTATATTTATAGATAATGTAATCTTTCTTAAAAAAAAATCTCCTTATTTCGACTCTTATTGAATCGCGGGAAAGTATTCTAATTCAATAAAGATTTCGCGGGCGAATATTTACTCTTTCCTGTCTTATTTGTTAATTTATAACCTTACCAAATAAGGCAATTTTTTTGGTTTGTTCCGCCATCCCACCCAATGAAGTCTTAGGATTCTTTTCAATAAAATCCTATGCAGTCATAGGTTCTGTCGTTCCCACTACTTCTCCTTTAATGGTTAGGTCTGAATCCCACAATGGAGCTTTCCAAAAATTTCTTTCCGAGTCAATTTTCTCAGTTTTATTAACCCGGGCCGCTCTTTATTTTATTATTGCTTAAAATTTCTATTTTTTGTTTCAAGTTACGATTTCGAATTCTCTGTTATTTTTATTATATTGATGCTTTATCACATTGCCTTTTATGATGTAACTCATAGACCATACATATTGGAATCCTATATCTTTCTTATTCTTCTTCCTTCTTTCTATCATCCCTCCTTTTATCCACATCCCTTTAGTTTTGCTTCACAACCTAGAATCCGTTTTCTTTTTTAGAGAAAAAATTGCAGTTGCTACAACTATATGATAGATCTACTCATTTATGATAGATGTATTTATTCATATAGTGACTGTTTCTTAGTTAGGATCTCGACAATACGAAGCAATAGGTTGGTTATTAGTTAATTTTCTATAATTACTAAGTTTTTTCTTTTTCTATTTATAGTAGGGTTCAGTCAATTTTTTTTGAATCTCCATTTTTGACTCTAAAGAAAAAACTAACGAGTCACACACTAAGCATAGCAATTATATTAAAAGATTTATCAATTTTCATTAAATCTTATAGAAAGAGGTAGAATTTCTTCCTTTTTTTTCAGGGATTTCAGGAAAAATAAGGCTCTTGTCATTTTTTATTCTATCACTGAACAGAATGGGAAGACAAGGCTAGTTATTCTTCGTCTACGAATATCCAAATTTTTACACCTAATACTCCATAGATAGTTCGAATTGGATAGCAGCAATAATCAATTTTAGCGCGAATTGTTTGGAGGGGAAGTCTACCCTTTTTGATGCATTCGGCACGTGCAATTTCTTTCCCTGCGAGACGACCTGCAATTTTTACTTTTACCCCCCTTATATCTGCTTTTTTAGTTAATTCAATGGCTTTTTTCATTGCCTTTCGGAATGAAACTCTATTTTTTAATTGGAAAGCTATATATTCTGCAAGAATGTTAGGTTGTCTATAAGGTTCTTTAACTTTTTCAATAGCAATATTAAGTCTCTGGTTTACAGAATTAACTTCCTTTTGTAGATCTTTCTCTAATTCTTCGATTGCTCCTTTTTTCTTTAATAAATTGGGGAATCCAATATGGATTATGACGTGGATCGTATCGATTTCTTTTTGAATTTCTATACGTGTAATTACTTCAGAACTTGAGCCTGAGTCCATTTTTCTATTATGTGTAATTACTTCGGAACTTGAGTCTGATTCTATTTTTCTATTCGAGCCTTTTTTCCTATTCTTTTGTATATAGTTCTTGATACAATTCCGTATTTTTTGATCTTCCTGTAGACCTTCAGAATAATTTTTTGGTTGTGCGAACCAAAAGGAATGGTGATTTTGGGTTGTACCAAGTCTGAAACCGAGTGGATTTATTTTTTGTCCCATATTTTTCTATTCTATTTTTTTTTTACTGGGAATCGAAATCTAAGATGGATCTAAAGATTATTTAGATTTCTTTACTATATTTAGTACAATTGTTATATGACACATGGTTTTTTTTATGGGACAACTACGTCCTCGAGCTCGAGGTCTTAATTTTTTCATGATAGTACTCCTACTGACTTCGGCTTTAGTGATGAATAAATTTGCTTTGTCGAAATCCCTATAATGAGTAGCATTTGCTGCTGCCGAATAAACCAACTTTAGGATGGGATAAGATGCTCGATAAGGCATGAGGTTCAGTATCATAACAGTTTCCTCGTAGTAACGCCAGCGAATCTCATCAAGAACTCTTTGTGCTTTGAAAACAGACATATGGATGCGTTTTTGTGCTTTGAAAACCCGTTCGAACTTAAGTAGACGATCGGTTGGAACTTTCCTTGCGAGTTTCCTTAGCCCACTCTTCTTCTTCTTTATCCTAGGGGTATACTTTACCAGTTTGAAACTTGTCATAAATAAGGTTATTCCCCGGGTTATTCCCCGCCTACCTTTGTTTTTTTTTATTTTGAATCTTTCTATTCTGAATTCAGTTAACGACGAGATTTAGTATCTTTTCTTGCACTTTCATAACTCGTGAAATGCCGAGTAGGCACGAATTCCCCCAATTTGCGACCTACCATAGGATTTGTTATGTAAATAGGTATATGTTCCTTTCCATTATGAATCGCGATTGTATGGCCAACCATTGCGGGTAGAATGCTAGATGCCCGGGACCACGTTACTATTGTTTCTTTCTCCTCCTTCATATTGACCTTTTCGATTTTTGCCAATAAATGATGAGCTACAAAAGGATTCGTTTTTTTTCGTGTCACAGCTGATTACTCCTTTTTTCCATTTTAAAGAGTGGCATTCTATGTCCAATATCTCGATCGAAGTATGGAGGTCAGAATAAATAGAATAATGATGAATGGAAAAAAGAGAAAAATCCTTTAGCTGGATAAGGGGCGGATGTAGCCAAGTGGATCAAGGCAGTGGATTGTGAATCCACCATGCGCGGGTTCAATTCCCGTCGTTCGCCCATCGCATTATTGCAAATTCCAAAAATGCAATTTTCCATATTCCTAGTTACGTATTTACTTACGGCGACGAAGAATAAAACTATCACTATATTTTTTCCTTTTCCTAGTTCTTCTTCCAAGCGCAGGATAACCCCAAGGGGTTGTGGGTTTTTTTCTACCAATGGGGGCTTTCCCTTCACCGCCCCCATGGGGGTGGTCCACAGGGTTCATAACTACCCCTCTTACTACGGGGCGTTTACCTAGCCAACACTTAGATCCGGCTCTACCCAAACTTTTTTGGTTCACCCCAACATTACCCACTTGTCCGACTGTTGCTAAGCAATTTTGGGATACCAAACGGACCTCCCCAGATGGTAATCTTAAAGTGGCCGATTTACCCTCTTTTGCAATCAGTTTCGCTACAGCACCTGCTGCTCTAGCTAATTGCCCACCCCTTCCACGTGTGATTTCTATGTTATGTATGGCCGTGCCTAAGGGCATATCGGTTGAAGTAGATTCTTCTTTTCTCTCAAAAAACCCCTTCCCAAACTGTACAAGCTTCTTCCAAAGCATACAGCTTTCTAGATGTATATGACGATCTCTAGACAGATGGATCTTATATGAATCGTATGATGAAGTACCACATGAGTGGATATATAGGAAAGGAATCCAAATCTGCCGAATCGCTCATGTTATGATCTTCTACATCCTAGGTCTCCGCGTTCCGTCATCTGGCTTATGTTCTTCATGTAGCATTCAGATCGAATGACTCTATGAAATTACGTCGATACTTCCACATATTATGGGTAACGTAGGAGACATCCCTATTTTCCCCGGGGGGTCTTAATTACCACTGCTTAGCTTTCAATTCGCCTCTGACCATCAAATTAAATGTGAATAACCCGTCCTCCTCTCTTTGAAACAAGGGGCGCTTCCGGTTCTGTGCGTGCTTCAAACAATTTTGTCTTCTCCATATTACCATATCTCTAGAGTCAATAATTTTCTATGAGGAACTACTGAACTCAATCACTTGCTGCCGTTACTCAACAGTTTTCTGTTGAGGTCTATCCCGTAGAGGTAGTCAAATTGGATCAGTGATCGATTTCTAGGTTTCGTCGTAAACCTAATTGGTTACTTCCAATTACGTAAATCAATAGTTCAAACCGCACTCAAAGGTAGGGCATTTCCCATTGATATAGGAACTTTTGTACCAGAAACAATAGTATCTCCAATTATAGCCCCTCTGGGATGTAAAATATATCTCTTCTCACCATCCCCATAGTGTATGAGACAAATGTATGCATTTCGATTAGGGTCGTATTCTATGGTTACGATTCTACCAGATATGTCTTTTTGATTCCGTCGAAAATCGATTTTACGGTATAGGCGCTTATGACCTCCCCCTCTATGCCTTGCGGTAATGATTCCTCTGGAATTACGACCTTTACCACAACGGTGCCGTCCATGGATCAAATTATTTCGTGGATTGGATTTCACTTGCCTGTCTACGGTTCCCTTGCGTGTGCTCGGGATAGGTGTTTTGTATAAATGTTTCGCCGTATTATTAAGTATTCTCCTTTAGTTTTTTTCTCTATCTAGAAGTGGAATAGAATAACCCGGTTGAAGGGTAATGATCATACGTCTGTAATGCATTGTATGTCCCAGAATAGGTCCCATTCTTCTACCCTTTCCGGGTAGTCGATGGCTATTCACAGCTACTACCTTAACACCAAAGAAGAGTTCGACCCAATGCTTTATTTCTGTCTTAGTGAATCCCGATTCGACATTAAAAGTATATTGATTCTTTCCCAATAAACGAAGACTTTTTTCTGTAAATACTGCGTATTTGATTCCATCCATAAATCGACTTTCCCTCCTATGCTCTGAGTTCCAGTATCGATAAGAATTCGAGTTCTTATTGTTCTTATGTTATGGTATGAATATACCATACCAATTCGTTATGTATGGATGATGGATGAGATTCCATGGATAGAGAGCCAGTTCCAATAGACTTATGGAACGTTCCCGTTCGCGTGCATCCAGCAGGAATTGAACCCGCAAATTTACCAATTATGAGTTGGGCGCTTTAACCATTCAGCCATGGATGCTTAACAGGGATCATCGTACATCGTAAATAACCAATTTTCATATAGAAAGACATATCATAGAAAAATGAAATCGAAAATATTCGGAGATGGCAAATATTCGGAGATGACTATGAAAACACCTCTCTGGATCCTCGAATTGAAAGAGAGATTGAGAGGGATCAAGAATCCTAATTCTCGCTATTTGGAATGGATCCAATTCTATTGAGTCTGACTCATAGTGATCATTTCTCTTTAGCAAAGAATGACCTTGGTTATCAAAGGATTGAACAACCGGGATCCATTTACTTATGATACCTAGTTGACATTGATAACAAGGATCTAATGAATTATGAGTTTAATAGATCCTCTTTAGCAGAAAGACGTATATTCCTTGCTCATTATCAGACAATCACTTATTCCCAAACCTCGTGTGGGGCTAATCGTTTTCATTTACCATCTCATGGAAAACCCTTTTCGTTCCGCTTAGCCCTATCGGGTATTTTAGTGATAGGTTCTATAGGAACTGGACGATCCTATTTGGTCAAATACCTAACGAAAAATTCCTATTTTCCTTTCATTAAGGTACGAGGGCTTCTTATTCCACAAGAACGAAAGCACCTTTTCATTCTTTCATATACTAGGGGTTTTTACTTGGAAAAGACAATGTTCCATACTAAAGGATTCGGGTCCATAACCACGAGTTCCAGTGCACTAGATCTTGTAGCACTTAGCAACGAGGCCCTATCCATTAGTATTCCACATAAGAAATCCATTATAGAAACTAATACAATTAGATTGGCTCTTCATAGACAAACTTGGGGTTTGCGAGCCAAGGTAAGACCGGCTCGGGATCATGGGACCCTTTTCTATCAGATAGGAGGGGCTCTTGTACAAAATAGACTTCTAAGTAATAACCCCATAGAATCTATCTATATAAAGATAAAGAGGCAATCGTGTCAGGAAGCGGGTTTTTCTTTGGCCAAAGGGTACTTCGAACTTGGAACGAGCATGAAGAGATTAACGAGACTTCTTTCTCTTTTGAGTTTTTATGGCGGACCGGTCGCGCAAGATCTTTGGTCTTCCCCCGGAACCGATGAAAAAAAGTGGGTCGCTTCTTATGGACTCGCTCAGAATGATTCTTCTCTATCTATAGTTCATGGCCTATTAGAAGTAGAAGGTGCTCTGGTGCAATCCTTACCGACAGAAAAAGATTGCAGTCAGGTTGATAATAATCGAGTGCCATTACTTCGTCGGTCCGAACCAAGGAATCCGTTAGAAATGTTTTGAAATGGATATTGTTCTCTCTTTGATCAGGGATTGCTATATGAAAAGAAGTGGAGTTTGAAAAAGGGAACGGAATGGTCAAACCGGAACTGCTAGAGGAACGAATTTTCAATAGCATAACTTGGGCTCCTAGAATATGGCGCCCTTGGGACAATCTATTTGATTGCAGGGTTTTGTTCCGAAGCAAAGATATCCGCGGAGGCCGGTTCGTTCGTCCTATTCTGATATTCAGGACCAAGAGGTACTGGATTCTCTTTCGGATAGGCCCTGAAAGGAGAAGAAAGGCTGAAATGCCAACGGACCTCTGTCTATTCTCTAATTCACCCGATCCGATAGTACCCGTTTTTGGAACGTCCAGTGCCAAAGTCACTGAATGGGTAAGTCACCAATCCAATCCCTTTGACAAATCGGGTGTCATATTAG